CAACTTTTCATTATATCAAACATGACTATTAAGAAGTATTATTAAATTAATGCTCTAAGACATTATAATGCTTAATCAACATTATACTTACCCTACCATGTCTATTATTAATATACTATTTAATTAATGCTTGTAGACATATCTGTGTTATCTTACATACACCATTACCGTCATAAACCTTTATCTGCCATACGACTATCCCCGTCCCCATTTGGTCTATTAATCTACCATCCTCCGTGAAACCATCAACCCGCCCACCTATGCCCCTCTTCTCGCTCCGGGCCCATTTAAACTTGGGGGTAGCTAATGTGAAACTTTATCAGACATCTGGTTCTTACTTCAGGGCCATCAATTGGTTCATCGTCCATACGTTCCCCTTAAATAAGACATCTCGATGGTACGGGTCTAATCAGCCCATGCCCAACATAACTGTGGTGCCTTGCATTTGGTATTTTTTTATTTTGGGGATGCTGTGACTCAGCATAGCCGTCAAGGCATGAAGAGCAACTTATCATGTAGCTGGACTTTCTAGTTAAGGGTCATTTATCCTCATAACCAGTTCAGGTGCGGCATACTTTTAATGCTTGCAGGACATACAATATTATTACATAGGTTTCTCTAGTCAAACCCCCCCTCCCCCCATTTGAAGCCTACTCCCCTTGTCAAACCCCAAAAGCAAGGATTTTGACCCCAAATTTCCCCATTCTATTCTAATAATTCACCAAAACCT